AGACTCTCCTGAGTCTCTATAGAAAGTATCTTCAGCCCTTTCCACAACCACTAATTCGATTTTCCGTGGGGCTATCCAATCTAATTCAGGACCCGGTAATTAAACACTACATTAGTAGTGGAAGGGAATCAATAAATCTTTATATGAGAGCCCTTCCACCACTCATCTGTCCTTGAATCCTAGAGGCAAGGATTTAGAGCACTTTAGCTTTCGAGAGCCAAACTTCCAGATGTTTCGAACCAAGCAAGCAAGTCTCAAGAGTCCTTTTACTTTGTTTGCTTCTGCTGGGGAAAAATTCAGCGAGTTATATCAGCAAAACGAAATAAGAGATTTCGAGTTTTTTCTTGATCAGGCGACACCCGGATTTGAACTGGGGAAAAAGGATTTGCAGTCCCCCGCCTTACCGCTCGGCCATGCCGCCAAAATGTATGATACCCTACAAAATAGATGAAAAAAGTCTCCCTTTGTTTGCGTCGAGTGGTGGATTCCGAAACTTCTTTTTTTATTGGACTTGCATCTTGAATCCCGTTTTCTTAAATTTAACCCCTGCCCGAAAAGAAAAAAATCCTTCGTTTTTTGGATTGGATCCATCCCTTCGGTTGTATGTATAGTATCTCAAAAACGAAATATCTAAAGATTTTCCCTCTCTTTTTTATATTGATATTGAAAAATTGAAAAACCAAATGTGGTTTTTCAGTCCCAAAAGCCAAAATTTAGGACAAATTGGAACCATTAACTATTAAATGGGACTGTAAATTCATGAACGATTCTTGGATTTGAATCCAAAATTGTCTTTTCTTAATCCTAATTCTAATTATATAAGAAAATCCAAATTGATACATAACTAATCAGTATTGATTCTTTTCCATAAAAAAAAATCCTTTCCAATTTCCATTATAACAGCAAATAGAAGTATATGTAAACCCCAGAACATAAATTGTTATACAAATATCTAATTGGATATCATATCTATATATGATGACTATAGATAATTATTAGGAAATTGTAGTGCTTCAATTTTTCATTCAATAGATGGAATAGAAAATGGAAATTTTGATATAGCATAGCACGCGCTGTCCCGAATAGAACTTAAATAAAGGAGGAAACATAGATAGCTATCTACACATGGTTAATAAATACAAACTTTATTACTATGTTACGCCCTTCAATCGTATTCTACTAAAAAAATAAAAAAAGGTAAAATAAAAGTATCTCTCTTTTATGCGAATCATTTGTTGAACAATAGAATCCATGAAAAAGTTAAGTGCTAAAAAAATATCAACTCTATATTTTTGATGATTATAATGTCTTTATATCATCGAACAGATGAAATCCGAATCCATTTCTTTTTCTGGTACCCAATCGGATTAGAGTATGTAATATCATAATAATGGTAGAAATGGAATCACTTTTTTTTTGATATTCTATCCAAAACTCCATAAGCCTAAGTGGCATTTATTAATTCCTTTCGATTTTCTATCTGTTCCAAATTCCAATTTGAATATAAAATTGTCTTTATTCCTCCGTTCATATGCATTTCATACATTCCATATACGGGGTGAGTAAAATTTCATGTGATTCAGTAAACAAAATAGAAATTCCATCATTGCTAAATCAATCCATATGATTTGATGAAGAATGGGTCAATAATGGAATTTTTTGAGAAAAGGGAAATTCAAAATGCTCGGGGATGGAAATGAGGGAATGTCTACAATACCTGGGTTTAATCAGATACAATTTGAAGGATTTTGTAGATTCATTGATCAGGGCTTAACAGAAGAACTTTATAAGTTTCCAAAAATTGAAGATACAGATCAAGAAATTGAATTTCAATTATTTGTGGAAACATATCAATTGGTAGAACCTTTGATAAAAGAAAGAGATGCTGTATATGAATCACTCACATATTCTTCTGAATTATATGTATCCGCGGGATTAATTTGGAAAACCAGTAGGGATATGCAAGAACAAACTCTTTTTATTGGAAACATTCCTTTAATGAATTCCCTGGGAACTTCTATAGTAAATGGAATATACAGAATTGTGATCAATCAAATATTGCAAAGTCCCGGTATCTATTACCGGTCAGAATTGGACCATAACGGAATTTCCGTCTATACCGGGACCATAATATCAGATTGGGGAGGAAGATTAGAATTAGAGATTGATCGAAAAGCAAGGATATGGGCTCGTGTGAGTAGGAAACAGAAAATATCTATTCTAGTTCTATCATCAGCTATGGGTTCGAATCTAAGAGAAATTCTAGAGAATGTTTGCTATCCTGAGATTTTCTTGTCTTTCCTGAATGATAAAGAGAAAAAAAAAATTGGGTCAAAAGAAAATGCCATTTTGGAGTTTTATCAACAATTTGCTTGTGTAGGCGGAGATCCGGTATTTTCTGAATCCTTATGTAAGGAATTACAAAAAAAATTCTTTCAACAAAGATGTGAATTAGGAAGGATTGGTCGACGAAATATGAATCGGAGACTAAATCTTGATA